AAGTAATATTTCCATTTATTCATCAGAAGAAACGTCCCTTTTAAAGCAAGAATTGATTTTCCTTGATACCTAACATAATGCATGAAAGGATCTTTGAACAACCATAAATTTGCTTGAAAAGCCCTGGGAAAGTGCTCTCTTTTTCCATAGAAATAAATTCGTTCAATAAGGGCTCCAGAAGATGTTGATCGTAAGTGAGAAGATTGGTTACGGAGAAAGAGGAAGCCAGATTCATATTCACATACATGAAAAGTATATAGGAAGAAGAATAATCTCTGATTTCTTTTTGATTTTGAAAAAGAAGAACTGGCTTTCTTTGAATTTGAAGTAATAAGACTATCCCAATTATGACACTGATGGAGAAAGAATCTTAATAAATGCAAAGAGGAAGCATCCTTTATCCAATAGCGAAGAGCCTGAACTAATATTTCCAGATGGGCTGGGTAAGGTATTAGTATATCTAATACATAATTTAAATGTGAAAAGTTGTCCTCTAAAAAAGAAAATATTGAATGAATTGATCGTAAATTTTCGGATTGAACTACCCCTTTCCTTTCTAGGGAAGATATTAATCGCAGAGACAATGGAATTTCCATAATGATTGAAGAAACCTCTGACATTATTTGCGAATAAAAATGATTGGTCTGCCCCAAAAAAGGAGTCTGTTTAGAGTCATTAACAGAAAGAATCAAATGATTCTGTTCATACATTCGAATGATTAAACGTTTCACAATAAGTAAGCTGGATTTATTGTCATAACCTGCATTTTCCAACAAAATTGATCTATTTAAACCATGATCATGAGCAAGTACATAAATATACTCCTGAAAGATAAGTGGATATAAGAAGTAGTGTTGTTGAGATCTATCTAGCCCTAAATAGCTTTGGAATTTATCCATTTGAAATTCTATTTAAATGAAAGGTAGAGGACTTTGGGGGTTATAAATGATACATAGTGCGATACAGTCAAAACAAGGTATTATAGTACAAACCGAATAGATACCTCGGATCCAGATAAACTTATCAACAGATTCTCTATCATCTCTTTTTCCATTTAATTTTAAGTTTTTATGTTCGTTTTCCTTATAGGATGACAAGATGATTAGAAATCCTTTACTTTTTTCAACCCAATCGCTCTTTTGATTTTGGAAATTGATTTATCAATATACTGTTTCTTATACACATACATCTCCATTATTCCATTATAGAATGGAGAGTGGTAATATTTAGGATTCATTAAAAAATCAATAATATTTTTCCTGGGAGAAAGCCTTCCCGTATTGGGCACTAATATTTTTTTAACGTCTAATTAGATCGGGTAATCATTCAAATTCAGAATGAAAGCTCGTTGCTTTTTCTTTCCCTATAACTTTTTCTTTCCCTATAATAAAAATGAAATTAATTGAAGCCGTGGGGCCCTATCCATTTATTAATTCGACCCAACTTGAAATTGACTTCGGTTTGCTCCCTTTCAATAATTTAAAGAAGGCTTTGTACCGAGCCGGAAAGAATAAAATATTCTCAGAACTCTTAATTGATACGACATGCTATTTTTTCCATTCATTCCCTTTCAGGATCAGTCGCGGTCTTCCAAACTTTACCGATAGTATGGACGAATCCCTCGCTTCATCTAAATGTGTAAAAGATCCTAGCCGCACTTAAAAGCCGAGTACTCTACCATTGAGTTAGCAACCCAAATATAAAAGGGTATGTAGATACAATCAGAATAAAACAAAATTATTAAATTAAAGCATTACTCTACGAAATAAAAAATCTAAAAAAAATTTCTACTCTATTAAATTTTTCTACTCTATTTGGAACATAAAAATGACTAAATCAGAATCAGATGAAAAAATAAAAAATTGCCCGACCAAAAAAATAAATAAATGTAAAAATGGTAGAACATCCCCTATTTCTATGTTATCCACTTTTTCAATCAAAAATCCGGGTATCAAAGCTAATCCAACGAACCCATCATTTGAATCAACAAGTAAAAATAAAAAAGAAAACCTATGGGACGGAAATAAATAGATCTGCTTATCACGATGAATTATATTTGTTCGATACAACGTTGTCAACATAAAGGTTAAGAAAAGAATACGATGAAAAAATACAAAAACTTAAATTGAATAATAGTAAAAAAAAGGACTTGTGTTGGATTGGCACTGCATATACCTATATTTATATACTAAATTTTGAGTTTTTAGATTAGATGGAGAATAATATAAAAAATTTGAATCCATATAGAATAAAGAACTTCTATTCCTTGTTTGTTACTTGGTATTAGAGTTCAAATGAAAACCACCCGATTACAGGTAATGCCATAATTTTCTATTTTTTGAGGATCAATCAAATACGGTTTCCTTAGAAAAAGATTCTATAGAAAAGGATTCTATAAAAGCAATGAGAAATAGATACGAATAGACCAAGAAAGGAAATAAAAAACATAGTATAGAAAAGATATCCAAAATGATATAGAAATCACTATCCTACCCTTAGTTTTTATTTCCTTAATTTAATTTTGTTTGATTAGGGCAAAGTTACTTAAAAACCTCTGCCTTTTTTAAAATATCCTGAACAGTTCCTGTAGGCTGAGCGCCTTTTTCAAGGAAATAGAGAATAGCGGGAACGTTTAAATAAGTTTGATTCTTGATCGGATCATAAAAACCCACTTTCCGAAGATCTCTTCCTTCTCTTCGAGATCGAACATCAATTGCAACGATTCGATAGACGGCTCATCGGGATAGATGTAGATGAAAAAGAACCCCCCCCCTAGAACCGTATAGGAAGTTTTCTCCTCGTACGGCTCGAGAAAAAATGATTCGAAGTTTTATCTATGGATAAAATTTGATTAGAATAAATAGGAAAGGAATCCGTAAAATAAATTAATAAATTCTATAATTTCAATTTCACTCATTTTTATTTAGCTTACTTCCTGAAGAAGAAAAAATCATTTGTACTCATAACTCAAGTTCAATAATATAATATCTCAAATATCTTAAAGAAAAATCTTTCATTTAATATATATATTTTTTTTGAGTGGTCTTTAACCCACCCTTTTTGTCTCGTTTAAAATCTATTTTGATTCGTTATTCGGATCCGTGAGACAATTGAAGTGGTGTTTCCTTGTTCTGGGATCCTTTATCTTTGTTTAAAATCATTGGGTTTAGACATTACTTCGGTGCTTCTTAATCCTTTCAAAATGGTAGCAACATACCCCTTTTGCGATTTCTTTCTATCAAAGAATCATACCGACGGTTGATTCGTGCGCGATACACTACGTATCGAAAAAGTTTTAGCCGTTCCAACAAATTTTTTGAATTGAAAAATTGCTCGAATCGGATCCTTTCGATTTCTATATCGAAGATATCGAAGATATACTTACGAAGTTGTTCCAATTTATGAATTGGCATTAACCCTAGATCGTTGCCCCTGAGAAATTAATCAATACTTTCTACTCGAGCTCCATCATGAACTATTTACATTACAACCCAATAAAAAAAAAAGAAGGGCTCTAGTAGAATAGAACAAATGACGTCGAGCCAAGAGCACCTTCATTCCTATATAAAATGGTGGATGTAAGAAAAAGAATCCACACCGGATCGTGTCCTTCAAGTCGCACGTTGCTTTCTACCGCATCGTTTTAAACGAAGTTTTACCATAACATTCCTCTAATTTGGAACCAGTACGGAATTGATTCAATTATGGAATCATGAATAGTCATTGGTTCAGTCGGTACAGAGACAAAGTAATTTATATTTTTTCTTATCTACATAGATAATAAAGATTTTTCTGAATAAATATTAGCAAGACCCCAGCTTTTTTGTATGAATGGAACGTTTTTTTATAAATATCTATTTCAAAAAAATATCTAACAGAAATATCTAGAAATCTAAACTAAATAGATATAGAAATAACATAACTAACAGAAATCACACGAAAAAATAAATTCTATTTTACTCTGCCTCTTCAAGTGACTCAATAAGATAGACCGGCCCATTTCCAACTTCCCAAAGAGTCAACCCATAAGGAATCATTACAAATCTTGATACTTGAAAAAGTTTCCAACTTCTACATCATTATTTGAGTCAAGTTTTACAGTAAAGACTCCCTTTTTTTATCATAAGAAATAAGAAAGAAAAATCTCTGTTTCTTTTCGAATGGAATTGTCAATGATGTAAAGCAAATAAGCTAAATCAAACAATAAAAAAAAATATCGAAAATATATATCATTGTTAAATAAAATATTTTAGGGATGCCAATTCTTTTTCACAAAAAGGGAAACACTATTGTCACTGAAACAGGATAAGAATACATACCTATAGGTTAAGCGCTTCCTCTTTTATATGTATTTTCATTTCATATTTTTTTTTTTTAACCTGATGAGGTTAAGTAATCTTTCTACAACTATGATCTACGGCCCATCTTAGCTTTATCTGGGTCACAAAGGGGTTCAGTTACTTTTGCATATCATTTGAACTCGATTTAGTTCAGTTTGTGAAAAACTCAGATATGCTTCCGCAAAGAATCATTCAAAATCAAAAAAGAAGGAGGAATAATATTCTATGCAATATTAGACCTTGAAACAGAACCTCCTTGAACAAAAAACAAATATTAGGATACAATGGATACGCTCTGGGACGGAAGGATTCGAACCTCCGAATAGCGGGACCAAAACCCGTTGCCTTACCGCTTGGCTACGCCCCATTTCCATTTTTATTGGACAATAATACTAATAAAGAATAATATTGGTATTAAGTCTTCGTCAATTCCAGTCCAACTATCTAGAGAAACTCTTTTTTCTTTATCTTTATAGAATCTATTATAGATTCATGCTAGGATTTTGGCATGTGTATATCTCGAATTCAACTGAATTTATTGATCATTACATATAATTCAATTAAGATATTGTATGAAAGTATGATTTCTTCTATTCTCCTTTGAGAATTGGAGGATTTTTGATTGAGCAGAAAAAAAAAAAGAAGGATTTTTTTGTTTACCTTACTTTCTTCATTTTTCCTTAACTCAATCAAAATGCAATTATTTCGACGAAAAAAAAAGTCTGTTATGCTTAATATTTTTAGTTTGATCTGTCTTAATTCTGCCCTTTATCCGACTAGTCTTTTCTTCGCCAAATTGCCCGAAGCCTATGCTTTTTTGAATCCAATCGTAGATGTCATGCCAGTTATACCCCTGTTCTTTTTTCTTTTAGCCTTTGTTTGGCAAGCTGCTGTAAGTTTTCGATAAGAGCTTTAATACTATCCTAGAAAATTCATGATTTATTCGAGAAAAATTATAACAATTGATAAGATCAAATAAGTCTGACAGTATGAACCTTCGATTCAAACTCTCGGATAGTCGCGAGAAATCCGGCTCGCCCTATTTCCTTTCCCCATTTTAATCCTTTTTCGGGGAAATACCTTATGAGCTTAGGGTCCCTTAGAATATCTAATTGTGGGTATGAAAGTGATTTGTGGTAATTAAATTAAAGACTCTTATTACAAATTTCAACTTCATTTGATTTGAATTTCTGAACATTCTTTTCTATTTCTATAATTCATTTCTTGGTGTCAAAATAGGATATGTGATATAAAAGTGGAGGATCTATTATCTTTTCTCGTTTTTCTTTTTCAAAAAATGATCTTGGAGGTTGTGTAATGCTTACTCTCAAACTTTTCGTTTACACAGTAGTAATATTCTTTGTTTCTCTCTTCATTTTTGGATTCCTATCCAATGATCCAGGACGTAATCCTGGACGTGAAGAATAAAATAAAAATTTAGTTTTTCTTGTTTGATTTTACAATTTTATTAATATTTTATTTTAGCTATTCCACATATTTAATTTAATTAGGAAAAAAAAAATAAAAAGGGGTTTGCAAAAATTGAAAGAAAAAAATAGAAAGTCATCAACGGAAACGGAAAGAGAGGGATTCGAACCCTCGGTACGAATAACTCGTACAACGGATTAGCAATCCGCCGCTTTCGTCCACTCAGCCATCTCTCCCAATTGAAAAAGATAATTACTATGTTACATTACACATCAAGTAAGGATTAAATAAAGTATTTCTTTTACATTCTTTATCGTTATTATAGAATTAGCAATTCCATTTAGATGCTCGAAAGATCCAAATAGAATAGAAAGATAAATAAAGAGGACCTTCTTGCTTTTATTTTGTTCGAAGTGCCTTTTGGGCCTGGCCCGGTCAATACCCAGCCGGGCCTTTTTTTGTTCCAATGAATTCCCGTTTTTTTGTTTATAGGCAACATACTCTAAATAGCCAATTTGGTATCTGTGTAAAAATTTCCCTTCTGGGGTTTACATATACTTATCATTTTTGTTATAATAGAATCCAGAAATTGAGAAGGATTTTTGATTCAAAAGAATCAATTAAGTATGTATCCATTTGTATTTTCTTATGTCATTAGGGAAATCAAATTTTAGATTCAAATCCAAGAATAAGTCACGAATTCTCAGTCAACGAATAGTTAATGGTTCCCTTTTGTCATAAATTTCGGCTTTTTTAAGCGAAAATAGACATTTTATTTTTCAATAGAAAGTTGAGTGGAAGTTTTTCGGCATTGTGGGAAGATACGATACAATCAATCGAGGGGGTAGATCAAATACATTACAATAAATAAATTAAATACAATACGAAAGGATAAAAACTTTTCTAATTTTTATACATAAATTTAGATTTAGAAAAAGGATTTAAAAAGGGATGCAAGATGCAAGTACAATAAACTAAAGTTTAGTAATCCAACCGAAAAAGGAAAATTTTTTCTATCGTTTTGGCGGCATGGCCGAGTGGTAAGGCGGGGGACTGCAAATCCTTTTTCCCCAGTTCAAATCCGGGTGCCGCCTCATCAACAAATGAATCTAAATCTCTTATTCTGTTCTGCTGTCTTATTCTGTTCTGGGGATTTTGTAAAAGCTTGGAAATCCTTGAATCTAAAATTCAAAGAAAGATTATATTGGATGGATTTTTTTATAGTTTATAGAAAACAAAAAGTGCAAAAAATTTTTTTTTTTTTTTTAGACCCGTCGTCAAGAGTATAATATACTATCTCCCAACTCCTTCAGAGAGACAATCGGGAAAGGGTACGAATTAGATCAAATAGGAAATAAAAGTATGTAATAGATAGCAATTTTTTTTACTTTGAAGGGCAAGAAAAAGGAATGGGTCTCTTTTTTTATTACTAGATAGAATAGATGTTCCATTCCATTAGTAACATTCCCTTATAGTGTCATTGTATATTTTACTTGTATTTAGTCTTTCCCTATTAGAAATCATATAGGAATTTTTGAAATGGATTTATTTGACTGGTTCATCAATAGTGTTCGGCCAGAATCCCTTTTTGACTCTGGACCATTCATTCTACTATTATTAGTGAGCAATAATGGAATAATTCTATCATAGAGATAAGGGATATAATTCACATGGATATAGTAAGTCTCGCTTGGGCTGCTTTAATGGTAGTCTTTACATTTTCCCTTTCACTCGTAGTATGGGGAAGAAGTGGACTTTAGAAGCACTCCTAATTTAGTTAACGGTATCAATTGTTTTATAGATCGTTCTGCAACTCATTTTTTATTTAAATTGAAATAATTTTCAATTTAAATAAAAAGATCCTCATTTCAAAATTCCCTTGGATTCTAGTGGATAAATGTATTCTATAACAGTAAAACGATTTTTTCAGATTCATCGGAATAAATAGATGTATCAAAGAAATAGAATCGGGTCCTACGTCAATTCCATATATGGATAAATAACTACATAGATTGAAGATAGAAGCTAATATAGTATACCAACTTTATTAGAAAGTCAAGTACAATTTTATTTTATACATTACTATAACACTAATAGAGAGTATGATAAGAAAAAAATTTCTTTCTTACCATACTCTCGGATCCCATAGAATACCGCCGATTATAGCCCGTTGATTTCATTTAATAGAATACTTTTCTTTTGATTTCTTCAAATATGGATAAGAATTCAGAAGTCAAGTTTCATTCAAAGTAATTAATCGTTTTGACTGACTGTTTTTACGTAAATTATAAGTAGAAAGGCAGTAGGAACTAAAATGAACAGTGCAGTAGCAATAAATGCAAGAATATTTACTTCCATAATCTCATCGTTTTTTTATTTCACAATAACTCGGGATTTAATCCCATAGAGATGATAAATCTTTCACCTGTCAATTCAATGAATGCATTACCTATCGATGATCTTGAATCGGATCAATATCATATCATGAATAACAATATCTGAGCTATTAAATTAATTCGTCGTCGAGAATTGAATAGTATAACATACGAAGATCCCTTATCCATACCGAATCCAATCTTGGATTCCCCGACCGAGCAAAAATTCCTTTTTTATCCTTTCTTTTTTTGTATGTAGTCAAACGAAGTATCATCTAACCACCCATCCGTTTCCATTAAAAACCCAAAAAGAGAGGAATTAGGTTCTAAATTTTAATGATCCAATTTTCTTTGGAAGACAAAGAAGTATGAGAAAGATGAGGCGCGGGATAAAAGATGGAATATTCTATCAACTTCACTATTTTAGTTATTTTAATTTTAGTTTAGGGTTTATTCTTTCTTTGACAGAATCCTGAAAAAAAAAAGAGAGGAAACCTCTTCGGGATTCAATTATGCTCTCTGTCCCCTCTTTCACAGAAAATGGAGAGGCGAATTGATGTACTTATTGGATCCGTCGGGACTGACGGGGCTCGAACCCGCAACGTCCGCCTTGACAGGGCGGTGCTCTAGCCTATTGAACTACAATCCCAGGGAAATAAGAAGAGATCTAGCAGAAAATTTGAATTCTTTTTTATTCTCTTGTATCAGGTAAGGTATTTCTTAAGAACAAGAGAGTTCTACCGTCTGATAGTAGATTGGCAAATTGTTGGGCCGAGCTGGATTTGAACCAGCGTAGACATATTGTCAACGAATTTACAGTCCGCCCCCATTAACCACTCGGGCATCGACCCAACGCCTAAATTTTTTAGACGTTCCATAATAAACTTCCTTTCGTCTACCAGGCAGACTTGACAAATACGGCTACGGATCATTTGATAGAAAATACCACTCCTATAGTCTTGAGTCTTGGTACACCCCCAGAGGGACTTGAACCCTCGTTTTCTCCGTGAAAGAGAGAGGTCGTAACCACTGGACCATAGGGGCCTACGGCCGCCTTCATAAATCAACTAGAAATATAAGGTCCCGAGGGCCGGCCAAATCAAAAAGCACTAGAATATGGGTAATAAGACAAATACCATAGGTAATAAGAAAAATACCTTGAGGTAATATAAAAATAGAATAGGAAAAACATAATAGGTAAGGTAATAAGGCCTAGTAGGGTTACCTTATTAACTTTAACTTAATATAACTCAGGCCGAGATCCATCTTTAGTAGATCCATAGTATATAAATCAAATGGAAAAACTCCTTAAGTATTCTGGGGGTTAGTTAATGGTAATCAAATCAAACTTTACCATTAAACTATATAACCTTGAAACTTTATTTCATTGGTCTTTCTCATCTTTATCTCTCTCATTCACAAAGGGTTATGCGTTGGATCCATGATCCTTCACTCTGCAGTAGATTCAAGATGGTTTACCAAAATAGGATTTGGTCGGTCAAATTATATTGACCCCTAAGTCATACTGTCAATTGACAACACGACAGGACAGGAGGGTAATAAAAGAACGGAGAAGACATAGATATAAAATAAATAAATTAGATAGATATATCTGCGTTAATGTTAATAATAATAAATATTCATATCATATAGTTTTCTGGTATTCAATATTCAAGTAGATTAGAATATCAATCAAGTAGATTAGAATATCAATATCAATACCGTTATATTATACTATAAAAATAAATAAATATAAAATAAATAATATTCTAAAAAAATCCCAAAGCATAGTAAGCCTAAGTGGGAGAATTCTGTTTCTAAGACTGTTTTATCAATTCCGTTCCGCTTGCATCTCTT